GTTCTTGTAGCTTACAACAAAGCATGGCACTGAAGATGCCAAGACGGCCCCACACCAACCCAAGAACAAAAGACTTAGTCCTAACCTTACCATTAACTCTTGCTAGACATATACATGCAAGTATCCGCGCCCCAGTGTAAATGCCCTTAATACCTACAATCCACAGGCAAAAGGAGCTGGCATCAGGCACGCCCATTGCAGCCCAAGACGCCTTGCTTAGCCACACCCCCACGGGTACTCAGCAGTAATTAACATTAAGCAATAAGTGCAAACTTGACTTAGTTATAGCAACACCTAGGGTTGGTAAATCTTGTGCCAGCCACCGCGGTCACACAAGAGACCCAAGTTAATCGTGTACGGCGTAAAGAGTGGGTCCATGATTTATCTCAGTAATTAAGGTCAAAGTGTAACTGAGCTGTCATAAGCTTAAGATGCATCTAAATTCACCCTAAAAACGACCTCAACTAACATGACTAATTAAGCCCCACGAAAGCCAGGACACAAACTGGGATTAGATACCCCACTATGCCCGGCCCTAAATCTCGATGCCTAGCATACTAAAGCATCCGCCCGAGAACTACGAGCACAAACGCTTAAAACTCTAAGGACTTGGCGGTGCCCCAAACCCACCTAGAGGAGCCTGTTCTATAATCGACAACCCACGATACACCCAACCATTTCTTGCTAAAACAGCCTACATACCGCCGTCGCCAGCCCACCTCCTCTGAGAGTACAACAGTGAGCACAATCGCCCTAACCCCGCTAACAAGACAGGTCAAGGTATAGCCTATGAAATGGAAGAAATGGGCTACATTTTCTAATTTAGAAAACCCCTACTTCTTAAACGAAAAGGAGTATGAAACAACTCCTAGAAGGCGGATTTAGCAGTAAAGTGGGATAATAAAGCCCCCTTAAAGCCGGCTCTGAGGCACGTACATACCGCCCGTCACCCTCCTCACAAGCTCTTATCCCCCATAAATAATACACCCGTTTGCCAAAGATGAGGTAAGTCGTAACAAGGTAAGTGTACCGGAAGGTGCACTTAGTACACCAAGACGTAGCTATAACATGAAAGCATTCAGCTTACACCTGAAAGATACCCATCACATACTGGGTCGTCTTGAAGCCCAACTCTAGCCCAACCACTACACAACCAAACACACTTAAAAATCCACTCAACCCTTTAAACCAAAACATTTCCGTAGACCTAGTATAGGCGATAGAAAAGACTATCAGGCGCGATAGAGACCCGTACCGTAAGGGAAAGATGAAATAACAGTGAACAAGCCAAGCAATAAACAGCAAAGATAAATCCTTGTACCTCTTGCATCATGATTTAGCAAGAACAACCAAGCAAAGCGGACTTAAGCTTGCCACCCCGAAACCCAAGCGAGCTACTTACGAGCAGCTATCCTTGAGCGAACCCATCTCTGTTGCAAAAGAGTGGGATGACTTGTTAGTAGAGGTGAAAAGCTAATCGAGCTGGGTGATAGCTGGTTACCTGTGAAATGAATCTTAGTTCTGCCTTGACGCCTCCTCCAAGGACCTTCAGCTACCCCAATGAAGCGAGTCAAGAGTAATTTAAAGGAGGTACAGCTCCTTTAAAAAAGAACACAACCTCTCCCAGCGGATAATTCCTACTCCTATAGACAACTCAACTGTGGGCCTTCAAGCAGCCACCAACAAAGAATGCGTCAAAGCTCCATTCCTACAAAGATCCAAAAACTACACGATTCCCTCATCACCAACAGGTCAACCTATAATAATAGGAGAATTAATACTAAAATGAGTAACTAGGGTGTACCCCTCTTCAGCACAAACTTACATCCACACATTATTAACAGACAACTAATACCCCCACCACAACAAGACCACATATTTAACCCTCTGTTAACCCAACTCAGGAGTGCATACTAGAAAGATTAAATTCTGTAAAAGGAACTAGGCAAACCCTAAGGCCCGACTGTTTACCAAAAACATAGCCTTCAGCCAGACCAAGTATTGAAGGTGATGCCTGCCCAGTGACTCCATGTTCAACGGCCGCGGTATCCTAACCGTGCGAAGGTAGCGCAATCAATTGTCCCATAAATCGAGACTTGTATGAATGGCTAAACGAGGTCTTAACTGTCTCTTACAGACAATCAGTGAAATTGATCCCCCTGTGCAAAAGCAGGGATAAACACATAAGACGAGAAGACCCTGTGGAACTTAAAAATCAGCAGCCACCCCATAATAAAACTCAACCTACTAGGCCTACCACTACAACAACGTTGGCCTGCATTTTTTCGGTTGGGGCGACCTTGGAGAAATACGAATCCTCCAAAAATAAGACCACCCTCTTAACCAAGAGCAACCCCTCAACGTACTAATAGTAACCAGACCCAATATAATTGATCAATGGACCAAGCTACCCCAGGGATAACAGCGCAATCCCCTTTAAGAGCCCATATCGACAAGGGGGTTTACGACCTCGATGTTGGATCAGGACATCCTAATGGTGCAGCCGCTATTAAGGGTTCGTTTGTTCAACGATTAATAGTCCTACGTGATCTGAGTTCAGACCGGAGTAATCCAGGTCGGTTTCTATCTATGATAAACTTTCCCCAGTACGAAAGGACCGGAAAAGTGAGGCCAATGCTTCAACACACGCCTCCTCTCTAAGTAATGACCTCAACTAAATTACCAATAGACCTCCCACAACACCTAATCCTAGAAAAGGACAGCTAGTGTGGCAGAGTGTGGTAAATGCAAAAGGCTTAAACCCTTTACCCAGAGGTTCAAATCCTCTCCCTAGCTCACCAACCCATGATAATTTACCTCATCATATCCCTATCATATGCTGTACCAGTCTTAATTGCCGTAGCCTTTCTAACACTAGTAGAACGAAAAATCCTAAGCTATATACAAGCTCGAAAAGGCCCAAACATTGTAGGGCCTTTTGGGCTACTTCAACCAGTAGCAGATGGAGTAAAACTGTTCATCAAAGAACCCGTCCGTCCATCCACCTCCTCCCCAATTCTTTTCATCCTAACCCCCATACTAGCCCTTCTTCTAGCAATTACAATCTGAATTCCTCTTCCCCTGCCCTTCTCCCTCACCGACCTCAACTTAGGCCTTCTATTTCTTCTAGCCATATCAAGCTTAGCAGTGTACTCAATCCTGTGATCTGGCTGAGCCTCCAACTCAAAATATGCACTCTTTGGCGCACTACGAGCAGTTGCACAAACCATCTCATATGAAGTAACCCTAGCCATCATCCTCCTATCCGTAGTCATACTAAGTGGAAACTACACCCTAAGCACCCTTGCTACCACCCAAGAACCCCTGTACCTCATCTTCTCCTCCTGACCTCTCGCAATAATATGATACATCTCTACCCTTGCCGAAACTAACCGCGCTCCATTCGACCTCACAGAAGGAGAATCTGAACTAGTCTCAGGCTTCAACGTAGAATACGCCGCAGGACCATTTACCCTCTTCTTTCTAGCCGAATATGCAAACATTATACTAATAAACACTCTAACTACCATCTTATTCCTAAACCCAAGTTCACTTAACCCACCCTCAGAGCTATTCCCTATAATTTTAGCCACAAAAACCCTCCTACTCTCCTCAGGTTTCCTATGAATTCGCGCCTCCTACCCACGATTCCGCTATGATCAACTCATACACCTTCTTTGAAAAAACTTCCTACCACTGACACTAGCCCTATGCCTCTGGCACACTAGCATACCTATCTCATATGCAGGCCTTCCCCCGCACCTAAGAAAATACACCCAAACCAAGGAAATGTGCCTGAATGTATTAAGGGTCACTATGATAAAGTGAACATAGAGGTATCCTAGTCCTCTCATTTCCTATCAACCTTAGAAAAGTAGGACTCGAACCTACACAGAAGAGATCAAAACTCCCCATACTTCCTCTATATTATTTTCTAGTAGAGTCAGCTAACAAAGCTATCGGGCCCATACCCCGAAAATGATGGTTTAACCCCTTCCCCTACTAATGAACCCCCATGCAAAACTAATCTCAACCCTAAGTCTCTTCTTAGGGACAACCATCACCATCTCAAGCAGCCACTGAATAATAGCCTGAGCCGGACTAGAAATCAACACCCTTGCTATCATTCCCCTCATTTCAAAATCCCACCACCCCCGATCTATTGAAGCCGCAATCAAATACTTCCTAGTACAAGCAACAGCCTCAGCCCTACTTTTATTCTCAAGCATGTCTAACGCCTGGGCCACCGGACAATGAGACATTACCCAACTTACCCATACAACCTCATGTCTCCTACTAACAATTGCAATCGCAATAAAACTAGGATTAGTGCCATTTCACTTTTGATTCCCAGAAGTCCTCCAAGGCTCTTCCATAACGACCGCACTTCTACTATCAACAGTAATAAAATTCCCTCCAATCACCATCCTCTTCCTAACATCTCATTCACTTAACCCTATCCTACTAACCACCATAGCTATTACTTCAACAGCTTTAGGAGGCTGAATAGGACTAAACCAAACCCAAATCCGAAAAATTCTAGCTTTCTCCTCTATCTCACACATAGGCTGAATAGCAATCATCGCCATTTACAATCCAAACCTAATCCTACTCACCTTCTACCTATATACTCTCATAACAGCTACAGTATTCCTCACCCTTAACACAACCAAAACACTTAAACTAACATCAATAATAATCTCATGAACAAAAACCCCCATACTAAACGCAACTTTAATACTAACCTTATTGTCCCTAGCAGGTCTACCGCCACTAACAGGCTTCCTACCTAAATGACTTATTATTCAAGAACTGACCAAACAAGAAATAACCGTAGTGGCCACAATCATAGCTATACTCTCACTACTCGGACTATTCTTCTACCTACGCCTCGCATACCACTCAACAATCACCCTACCACCAAACACCGTAAATCACATAAAACAATGACATATAAACAAAACAACAAACACCCTAATTGCCTCACTAACCTCTTTAGCCACCCTACTCCTCCCGCTCTCCCCTATGATCCTCACCGTCATTTAGAAACTTAGGATAGACCTAAACCAAAGGCCTTCAAAGCCTTAAACAAGAGTTAAACTCTCTTAGTTTCTGCTAAGATCCGCAGGACACTAACCTGCATCCCCTGAATGCAACCCAGATGCTTTAATTAAGCTAGGACCTTACCTAGACAGATGGGTTTCGATCCCATAAACCCCTGGTTAACAGCCAGGTGCCCAAACCAACAGGCCTCTGCCTACCAGACTCCGGCACTCTTAACGTGCATCAATGAGCTTGCAACTCAACATGAAACTTTCACTACAGAGTCGATAAGAAGAGGAATTTAACCTCTGTAAAAAGGACTACAGCCTAACGCCTTAAAACACTCAGCCATCTTACCTGTGACCCTTATCAATCGATGATTATTCTCCACCAACCACAAAGACATTGGCACTCTGTACCTAATCTTCGGCGCATGAGCTGGCATAGCTGGTACCGCACTTAGCCTACTTATCCGTGCAGAACTTGGACAACCAGGTACTCTCCTAGGAGACGACCAAATCTATAATGTAATCGTCACCGCCCACGCCTTTGTAATAATCTTCTTCATGGTTATACCAATCATAATTGGGGGCTTCGGAAACTGACTAGTGCCCCTCATAATTGGTGCTCCTGACATAGCATTCCCACGAATAAACAACATAAGCTTCTGACTCCTACCCCCATCCTTCCTTCTTCTTTTAGCATCCTCCACAGTCGAAGCCGGTGCAGGTACAGGATGAACCGTATACCCTCCTCTAGCTGGCAACCTAGCTCATGCTGGAGCCTCTGTAGACCTAGCAATTTTCTCACTCCACCTTGCAGGTATTTCCTCAATTCTAGGAGCCATTAACTTTATTACAACCGCCATCAACATAAAACCACCAGCCCTCTCACAATACCAAACCCCCTTATTCGTATGATCCGTACTTATCACCGCTGTCCTCCTCCTCCTATCCCTCCCAGTTCTTGCTGCCGGTATTACCATACTACTTACAGACCGAAACCTGAACACCACATTCTTTGACCCTGCTGGTGGAGGTGACCCAGTACTGTACCAACACCTCTTTTGATTCTTTGGCCACCCTGAAGTCTACATCCTCATTCTACCAGGTTTCGGAATCATCTCCCACGTAGTAGCTTACTACGCAGGTAAAAAAGAACCCTTCGGTTACATAGGAATGGTATGAGCCATACTATCTATCGGTTTCTTAGGCTTCATCGTCTGAGCCCACCATATATTTACAGTAGGTATAGACGTAGACACTCGAGCCTACTTCACATCAGCCACCATAATCATTGCCATCCCAACGGGCATCAAGGTCTTCAGCTGACTAGCCACGCTCCACGGAGGGACCATCAAATGAGATCCACCTATACTATGAGCCTTAGGCTTCATCTTCCTCTTTACTATCGGAGGTCTAACAGGAATTGTCCTGGCAAACTCCTCCCTAGACATCGCTCTACATGACACATACTATGTAGTCGCCCACTTCCACTATGTCCTATCAATAGGAGCCGTATTTGCTATCCTAGCAGGATTCACTCACTGATTCCCACTATTCACTGGATATACTCTACACCCCACATGAGCTAAGGCTCACTTCGGAGTCATATTTACTGGCGTAAACTTGACTTTCTTTCCTCAACACTTCCTAGGCCTCGCCGGCATGCCACGACGATATTCAGACTACCCAGACGCCTACACCCTGTGAAACACCATATCCTCTATCGGCTCACTGATCTCAATAACAGCCGTAATCATGCTAATGTTCATTATCTGAGAAGCCTTCGCATCAAAACGTAAAGTCCTACAACCAGAACTAACCACCACCAACATTGAATGAATCCATGGTTGCCCACCTCCCTACCACACCTTCGAAGAACCAGCTTTTGTTCAAGTACAAGAAAGGAAGGAGTCGAACCCTCGTACGCTGGTTTCAAGCCAACCGCATCAAACCACTTATGCTTCTTTCTTATGAGACGTTAGTAAACCCATTACATAGCCTTGTCAAGACTAAATCACAGGTGAAAGTCCTGTACTTCTCAATAATGGCCAACCACTCACAATTCGGATTTCAAGATGCCTCATCCCCTATCATAGAAGAACTTGTCGAATTCCACGACCACGCTCTAATAGTTGCCCTAGCAATTTGCAGCTTAGTCCTTTACCTTCTAGCTCTCATATTAATAGAAAAACTATCTTCAAATACCGTTGATGCACAAGAAGTTGAACTGATCTGAACAATTTTACCAGCTATTGTCCTAGTCCTACTTGCCCTCCCATCACTACAGATCTTGTACATGATAGATGAAATTGACGAGCCCGATCTAACCTTAAAAGCTATCGGCCATCAATGGTACTGAACCTACGAATACACAGACTTCAAAGACTTAACATTCGACTCATACATAACTCCAACAACAGAACTCCAGCCCGGACATTTCCGACTTCTAGAGGTAGACCATCGCGTTGTTGTCCCCATAGAATCCCCAATCCGTGTTATCGTTACTGCCGATGATGTCCTACACTCCTGAGCAGTCCCCTCACTCGGAGTAAAAACCGATGCAATCCCTGGTCGACTAAACCAAACATCATTCATCACCACCCGACCAGGAATCTTTTACGGCCAATGTTCAGAAATCTGCGGAGCCAACCATAGCTACATGCCAATTGTACTAGAATCAACTCCCCTCTCCCACTTCGAATCCTGATCTACACTACTATCCTCCTAATCATTAAGAAGCTATACGTCAGCGCTAGCCTTTTAAGCTAGAGAAAGAGGGCCACCCACCCCTCCTTAATGACATGCCCCAACTAAATCCGAACCCATGATTCCCCATTATGCTACTATCGTGATTAGCCTTCTTCTTAATCATCCAGCCCAAGCTCCTATCATTCATTCCTACTAACCCCCCTTTTAATAAAACCCTAACAACCACAAAAACAACACCCTGAACTTGACCATGAACTTAAGCTTTTTCGATCAATTCACAAGTCCATGCCTTCTAGGAATCCCACTGATCCTTATTTCAATATTGTTCCCTGCTCTTCTACTTCCCACCCCTAATAACCGCTGAATCACTAATCGTCTTTCCACCCTTCAACTTTGGCTCTTCCACCTAATCACAAAACAACTAATAATCCCACTAAACAAAAATGGCCACAAATGAGCCTTACTCTTAACCTCATTAATAGTGCTCCTTCTCATAATCAACCTTCTAGGTCTCCTCCCATACACATTCACCCCAACTACTCAGCTATCAATGAACATAGCACTAGCATTCCCTCTCTGACTCGCTACCCTCCTTACTGGATTGCGGAATCAGCCCTCAATCTCCCTAGGCCATCTCCTGCCGGAAGGGACACCCACACTATTAATCCCAGCCCTAATTATAATTGAAACTACCAGCCTATTAATCCGTCCGCTAGCTCTAGGAGTCCGCCTCACAGCCAACCTCACAGCGGGTCACCTACTCATTCAACTCATCTCTACAGCCACTACTGCCCTCCTTCCCATTATTCCAACTGTCTCAATCCTAACAGCTTTAATTTTATTCCTACTAACCATTCTAGAGGTGGCAGTAGCCATAATTCAAGCCTATGTCTTCGTCCTACTCCTAAGCCTCTATTTACAAGAAAATATTTAATGGCCCACCAAGCTCACTCCTACCACATAGTAGACCCAAGCCCCTGACCCATTTTTGGAGCAGTAGCTGCCCTACTCACTACCTCAGGACTAATTATGTGATTCCACTATAACTCTTCACACCTCTTAACCCTGGGACTACTCTCCATGATTCTAGTAATACTACAATGATGACGGGATATTGTACGTGAGAGCACATTCCAAGGTCACCATACCCCTACCGTACAAAAAGGCCTACGATATGGAATAATCTTATTCATTACATCAGAAGCATTCTTTTTCCTAGGCTTTTTCTGAGCATTCTTCCACTCCAGCTTAGCCCCCACTCCAGAATTAGGCGGACAGTGACCTCCAGCAGGAATTAATCCACTAAACCCCCTAGAAGTACCACTACTGAATACAGCCATTCTTCTCGCCTCCGGCGTTACCGTCACATGAGCACATCACAGCATCACAGAAGGCAACCGAAAGCAAGCAATCCACGCACTCACACTGACGATTCTACTAGGATTTTACTTCACAGCGCTCCAAGCCACAGAATACTATGAAGCACCTTTTTCCATCGCTGATGGTGTATATGGCTCAACTTTTTTCGTCGCTACAGGATTCCATGGCCTCCATGTAATCATCGGATCCTCCTTCCTATCAGTTTGCCTCCTCCGACTAATTAAATTCCACTTTACATCAAACCACCATTTCGGATTTGAAGCAGCGGCCTGATATTGACATTTCGTAGACGTCATCTGATTATTCCTCTACATAACCATCTACTGATGAGGATCCTGCTCTTCTAGTATATCAATTACAATCGACTTCCAATCCTTAAAATCTGGTGTAAACCCAGAGAAGAGCAATCAACATAATCACATTTATATTCACCCTATCTCTCATTCTATGCATCCTCTTAACCACATTAAACTTTTGACTTGCCCAAATAAACCCCGACTCAGAAAAACTATCCCCATACGAATGTGGCTTTGACCCACTAGGATCTGCTCGACTCCCTTTCTCAATCCGATTCTTCCTCAGTAGCAATCTTGTTCCTCCTCTTTGACTTAGAAATCGCCCTCCTTCTCCCCCTCCCATGAGCCTGTCAACTTCAATCCCCCACAACTACACTCATCTGAGCCTCCACCCTCATCCTCCTATTAACGTTGGGGTTGATCTACGAATGAATGCAAGGAGGCCTAGAATGGGCAGAATAACAGAAAGTTAGTCTAACCAAGACAGTTGATTTCGACTCAACAGATCATAGCCTGACTCTATGACTTTCTCTATGTCACTCCTACATCTAAGCTTCTACTCAGCCTTTACCCTAAGCGGTCTAGGGTTGGCCTTCCACCGAACCCACCTGATCTCTGCCCTATTATGTCTGGAAAGCATAATACTATCTATATATCTTGCCCTATCAATCTGGCCCATTGAAAATCAAGCAACATCATTCACCCTGATACCCGTACTTATGTTAGCATTTTCAGCATGCGAAGCAGGGACAGGCCTGGCAATACTAGTAGCCTCTACACGAACCCACGGCTCAGACCATTTACATAACCTAAACCTCCTACAATGCTAAAAATCATCCTCCCTACAATCATATTATTCCCCACAGCCCTCCTATCCCCAAAAAAATCCTTATGAACAAACACCACCATGTACAGCCTCCTAATTGCCACCCTTAGCCTTCAGTGACTACTCCCAACATACTACCCTTACAAAAACCTAACCCCATGAACCGGCATTGATCAAATTTCATCCCCGCTACTAGCCCTAACCTGCTGACTTCTACCCCTCATAATCATAGCAAGCCAAAACCATCTCCAACATGAACCTCTCACACGAAAGCGAATCTTTATCCTAACCCTAGTCACAATCCAGCCCTTCATTATCCTAGCCTTCTCATCCACTGAACTAATCTTATTTTACATCTCATTTGAAGCAACCCTAATTCCCACCTTAATTCTTATTACTCGATGAGGGAACCAACCAGAACGCCTCAGCGCTGGCATCTACTTACTATTCTACACCCTCATCAGCTCTCTTCCTCTACTAGTCACAATTTTGTACCTACACATACAAGTAGGTACATTACACCTCATGATACTTAAACTAACCCACCCCTCACTCAACAACTCCTGAGCCGATCTTCTATCAAGCTTGGCCCTACTAATAGCATTCATGGTAAAAGCACCCCTATATGGTCTTCACCTATGACTACCCAAAGCCCACGTCGAAGCCCCCATTGCAGGCTCAATACTACTTGCCGCTCTACTCCTAAAACTAGGAGGATATGGCATCATACGAGTCACCCTCCTAATAAGCCCCTCCTCTAGCTACCTACATTACCCATTCATCACTTTAGCCCTATGAGGTGCACTTATGACTAGCTCAATTTGTTTACGTCAAACTGATCTCAAATCCCTCATCGCCTACTCCTCCGTAAGCCACATGGGCCTAGTCATCGCCGCAAGCATGATCCAAACTCACTGAGCATTTTCAGGCGCAATAATCCTCATAATCTCCCACGGCTTAACCTCCTCCATACTATTCTGCCTAGCCAACACAAACTACGAACGAACACACAGCCGAATCCTACTCCTCACACGAGGCCTACAACCACTTCTACCATTAATAGCTACCTGATGACTCTTAGCCAACCTCACAAACATAGCCCTCCCCCCAACAACTAACTTAATAGCAGAACTAACCATTATAACTGCCCTATTCAACTGATCCACCCCTACAATCATCTTAACCGGAACTGCAATTCTACTAACCGCCTCATACACCCTATTTATATTATTAACAACCCAGCGAGGTGTACTACCTACCCACATTACACTCATCCAAAATTCAACTACACGAGAACACCTCCTCATAGCCCTCCACATCATCCCCATACTACTCCTTATCCTAAAACCCACCCTCATCTCTGGAGCCCCTTTATGCAAGTATAGTTTAACCCAAACATTAGACTGTGATCCTAAAAATAGAAGTTAAACCCTTCTTACCTGCCGAGGGGAGGTTCAACCAACAAGAACTGCTAATTCCTGTATCTGAGTCTAAAACCTCAGCCCCCTTACTTTTAAAGGATAACAGCAATCCACTGGTCTTAGGAGCCATTCATCTTGGTGCAAATCCAAGTAAAAGTAATGGAACCCGCCCTACTCCTTAACACCTCTACCATCCTAACACTTACAATCATTCTCACACCAATCCTACTCCCCATTATATCAAAAAACTTTAAAAACTCCCCAATCATCACCACTCAGGCTGTCAAAACCGCATTCCTGGTAAGCCTGTTACCAATAATGCTTTTCATGTACTTGGGCTCAGAAAGCATTATCTCCCACCTAGAATGAAAATTCATCACAAACTTCAAAATCCCTCTTAGCTTCAAAATAGACCAATACTCTCTAATATTCTTCCCCATCGCATTATTCGTAACATGATCCATCCTTCAATTCACAACTTGATACATAAGCACAGACCCGTACATTACAAAATTCTTCTCCTACCTCCTAATATTCCTAATTGCCATGCTAACATTAACTATCGCCAACAACATATTTCTTCTATTCGTAGGTTGAGAAGGAGTTGGAATCATATCATTCCTTCTAATCGGCTGATGACAAGGCCGAGCAGAAGCCAACACAGCAGCCCTTCAAGCCGTACTATATAACCGAATTGGAGATATTGGTCTCATCTTAAGCATAGCATGACTCGCTTCAACCATAAACACCTGAGAAATCCAACAAACCTTCTCCCCCACCCAAACCCCTACTCTCCCTCTACTGGGTCTAATTCTAGCCGCAACAGGAAAATCCGCCCAATTCGGCCTCCACCCATGACTACCAGCCGCTATAGAAGGCCCAACCCCAGTCTCCGCCCTACTCCACTCCAGCACCATGGTCGTTGCAGGAATCTTCCTACTTATCCGCACTCACCCCATATTAGCCAACAACCAAACCGCCCTTACTCTCTGCTTATGCTTAGGAGCCTTATCCACATTATTCGCTGCAACATGTGCCCTCACACAAAATGACATCAAGAAAATCATTGCTTTCTCTACATCAAGCCAACTAGGCCTAATAATGGTCACAATCGGATTAAACCTACCACAACTGGCCTTCCTACACATTTCAACACATGCTTTCTTTAAAGCCATACTTTTCCTCTGCTCAGGATCAATCATCCACAACCTTAATGGAGAGCAGGACATCCGAAAAATAGGGTCCTTGCAAAAAGTCTTACCAATCACTACTTCCTGCCTAACCATTGGTAACCTAGCCCTAATAGGAACACCCTTTCTAGCAGGATTCTATTCAAAAGACCCCATCATTGAAAATCTAAACACATCCTACTTAAACACTTGAGCCCTACTTCTAACCCTTATAGCCACATCCTTTACCGCTACCTATAGCTTACGCATAACTCTGTTAGTTCAAACAGGATTTACCCGCATACCCTCTACTACTCCAACAAATGAGAACAATCAAGCAATCACTAGCCCAATCACCCGACTTGCCCTAGGCAGCATCATAGCAGGACTACTCATTACATCCTACATCCTCCCTACAAAAACACCCCCTATAACCATACCAACACTCACAAAAACCGCTGCCATTCTCATCACAATCCTAGGTATCATTCTAGCCCTAGAACTCTCTAATATAACACACATGTTCACTCACCCAAAACAAAACAACTTCTTAAACTTTTCATCCTCATTGGGATACTTTAACCCCCTAACCCATCGACTCAGCTCCAAAAACTTACTGCATACCGGACAGAAAATTGCCTCCAACCTAATCGACCTATCTTGGTACAAAAAAATAGGCCCCGAAGGACTTGCTGATCTACAACTCATAGCAACTAAAACATCTATCAACCTCCACACCGGCCTAATCAAAGCTTATCTGGAATCCTTCGCACTATCTATCCTCATCATCATCCTATCACTCCATAGACCCAAAACCAATGGCCCCAAACCCACGAAAATACCACCCCTTACTAAAAATTATTAACAACTCTTTAATCGACCTGCCCGCTCCCTCCAATATCTCTGCCTGATGAAACTCCGGATTCTTACTTGGTATCTGCCTATTAACCCAAATTCTAACAGGCCTACTACTAGCCGCACACTACACAGCAGACACAACCCTGGCCTTTTCATCCGTTGCTCATACATGTCGAAACGTACAGTATGGCTGATTAATCCGCAACCTCCACGCAAACGGAGCCTCATTCTTCTTCATTTGCATCTACCTACACATTGGACGAGGACTCTACTATGGCTCTCACCTGTACAAAGAGACCTGAAATACAGGAGTCATCCTCCTACTAACCCTTATAGCAACCGCCTTTGTAGGCTATGTCCTCCCCTGAGGGCAGATATCATTTTGAGGGGCCACAGTTATTACAAACCTATTCTCTGCTGTCCCCTACATCGGCCATACCCTCGTTGAATGAGCTTGAGGCGGCTTTTCAGTAGATAACCCTACACTAACACGATTCTTCACCCTCCACTTCCTTCTTCCCTTCATCATTGCAAGCCTTGCCGTCATTCACATCACATTCCTTCACGAATCGGGCTCAAATAATCCCCTAGGCATTAGCTCTGACTGTGATAAAATCCCATTCCACCCCTACTACTCCCTAAAAGACACACTTGGATTTATATTAATACTCCTCCCCCTAATAATCCTCGCCTTATTCTCCCCAAACCTCCTAGGGGACCCAGAAAACTTTACTCCTGCTAACCCACTAGTTACACCCCCTCATATTAAGCCAGAATGATACTTCCTATTCGCATATGCCATCCTACGCTCCATCCCCAATAAACTGGGAGGAGTATTAGCCTTAGCTGCCTCCGTACTAGTCTTATTCCTCGCTCCCCTACTCCACAAATCTAAACAACGGACAATAACCTTCCGCCCTCTTTCCCAATCCCTGTTCTGAGTCCTAGTTGCTAACCTTCTTATCCTCACGTGAGTAGGCAGCCAACCCGTAGAACATCCATTCATCATTATTGGCCAACTAGCCTCCCTCACCTACTTTACTATTCTCCTTGTCCTCTTCCCTATAATCGGAGCCCTAGAAAACAAGCTACTTAACTTCTAACTCTAATAGTTTATAAAAACATCGGTCTTGTAAACCGAAGAATGAAGACTACACCCCTTCTTAGAGTTCTTTTTTACCTTCCCTTTTTTCTCATTATCAGAAAAGAGGGAATTAAACCCTCACCTCCAACTCCCAAAGCTGGAATTCTACATTAAACTATTTTCTGACCTCCTCCCTAATCTTTCCCTTCTCTCTTTCCCCCCCCCCCCCTACACTGCCCGAATCGCACCCCGAGACAACCCTCGAACAACCTCTAGCACCACAAATAATGTCAATAACAAGCCCCACCCAGCCACTAAAAACATCCCAACCCCATACGAATAAAACATAGCCACCCCACTAAAATCTAACCGGACAGAGAGCATCCCACCACCATCAACAGTCACCAATCCCAATTTTCATCCTTCAACAAAACCCCCAACAACCACCCCAACGACAACTACTAAAACAAACCCTAAACCATAACCAACAACACGTCAATCCCCCCAAGCCTCAGGAAACGGGTCGGCCGCTAGAGAGACCGAATACACGAACACCACCAACATCCCCCCTAAATACACTATAAACAAAACCAAAGACACGAACGATACCCCCAAACTCAGTAACCACCCGCAACCAGCAACGGACCCTACTACCAACCCCACAATTCCATAATAAGGGGAAGGGTTTGATGCTACCCCTAACCCCCCTAAAACGAAACCCAATCCTAAAAAAAGAACAAAATAAGTCATGGCAGTTCCTGCCTGGCTTTTCTCCAAGAACTGCGGCCTGAAAAGCCGCTGTTGTAACCTTCAACTACAGAAACTAATAGAAAATATAGGACATAAGTGCAGGAATCCCCCCCCCTACCCCCCCCTACCCCCCCTACCCCCCCTGCACTTATGTCCTATGTACTGCTGTGCATTCATCTATCTACCATATTAATAACGTTCATATGTCTAGCTAACCACATATCATGCATGTACTATTGACATACTTATGTACCCGGACATATAGCCCATATCCAGAGCATTAACCCCCATGCCATGCAACCGATCCTCTAAATTATCCATGCAACCTCGACATAATCACCAATCGGGTAATAATCCCTTAATACACATCCATCCTTCCAGAGAACTCAATATCCAATGCCATCTAGGACATTTCCCCATATAACACCGTACTAATCCCATAAACGGCCTATTTATACATACCTCCTTCCCAACACGGAAGTGCCCGAATACACACTATGATTGGTACCGCCCATATCCTGCAATATCTCCTGAAGTACATAAAGCAGGGACCAGGTTATTTATTAATCTTGCACCTCACGTGAAATCAGCAACTCGACGCACAGAGGATCCATCACGACTAGCTTCAGGCCCATTCTTCCCCCCTACACCCTAGCACGACTTGCTCTTTTGCGCCTCTGGTTCCTATTTCAGGGCCATAGCTTGGCAAATCCCTTGAACTCGCTCTTCACAGATACATCTGGTCGGGGTCATACCTCACCATTTTAGTCCGTGATCGCGGCATTCCCCGACCTTGGCGCCTTTGGTTCTCTTTTCTCTCTCTCACCTGCAGGTCGCCCCTCAAGTGCAACGGGTGAATTGGTTTATATCCTGCACCTAAATTATGCGTTATCACCTAATCTCGACCTCAAGTCCTGCTGGCGTTACGGTTTAACGGATATTTAGTACCACCTTTACACTGATGCACTTTGTCATGCATAACCGGGCTGAATGTAATGGTTTAAGGGCAATATAGAGCTTCCCGCGCATGAAGCACCTCTTCGTGCACTTGGTTCTGGTGTGTCCACAAGTCACATAAAAGTTGCAATTAGGTTAATGCTTGGGGGACATAAAATTCTATCTATCCATTCTATCCATTTCCTCTAACTTTTTAAACAAAACGGCTAATTTTCAACTAAACGTTCAAAAACGTTTGTTCATCGTGTTAGTTGATTTATAAATTTACATTTTTTTCACCGCTAAAATTTCATTAATAAATCAGCAACATATTTCTACATATACATCATGTATATCCTCTAATAATCCATTAATTCATACAACTTCATCCTTTTCGTTCCTTACTCTTTACCTTCCTCTAAATATCAATCATTTTTTTATCAAATTATTGATCAACTTTAAACTCACATCTTCCTCTAAATATCAATCATTTTTTTATCAAATTATTGATCAACTTTAAACTCACATCTTCCTCTAAATATCAATCATTTTTTTATCAAATTATTGATCAACTTTAAACTCACATCTTCCTCTAAATATCAATCATTTTTTTATCAAATTATTGATCAACTTTAAACTCATATCTTCCCCTAAATATCAATCATTTTTTTATCATAATCCTCGACCAACTTTAAATCCGTATATTCCTCTAAATATCGACCACTTACTAACCATGTTTTATATCAAATCCTCGACCAACTTTAAATCCGTATATTCCTCTAAATATCGACTAACTTCAATTTCTTTCTCCTTTCCCCCATCAAAGCCAACAATCACAAACCTAATCAAGCAATCGGCCAACAGCCACT